AATAATAGGATTGTTTACGAAGAAAAACTAATAAAAATTCGCATTCAGCTACATAAGAATTATACAGGAAGCGAAATAGTCTTGTATTTTCTTTTGAAAAAACGTAAATAGATTTATTCAGAGTCATAAATCTATTCAAATTATGATATTTATGAAGAAAGAGTCGCAATAAATGTAAAGAGGGAACATCTTGAATCCAGCATTGAAGGATTTGAACCAAAATTTCCAGATGGATGGGATAGGGTATTAGTATATCTGACACATAATTTAAATGAGATAATTTGTCCTCTAAAAAGGGAAATATTGAATGAATAGATCGTAAATTATGAGATTTTTGTATTTCTTTTTCTTCGGTAGAAGATACTAATCGCGGTGAGAATGGAATTTCTACAATTATTGAAAAACCTTCTGATACCATTTGAGAATAAAAAAAATGAGAATAAAAATAATTATTGTGCTCAACGAATCGATTTTGGTTAGATTTATTAACCGAATAAATCAAATAATTTTGTTGATAAATTCGAGTAATTAAACGTTTTACAAGTACTGAACTAGATTTATTGTCAGAACCAAAAATTTCCATGGGTTCGTAAAAAATCGAACCATTTAACCCATGATCATGAGCAAGTGTGTAAATATACTCCTGCAAGAGAAGCGGATATAGGAAGTATTGTTGCCGAGATCCATCTTTTTTGAAATATCCTTGTAATTCTTCCATTTAAATTTTTCGACTTGAAACAGAGACACCGGGGGCATTTCTTGGGTTATCAAATGATACATAGTGCAATATGGTCCGAACAAGGTATATATATCAAGGTATATATATTATATTATATTATGTATATGTATAATATATATAGAAATAATAGAAATAGAAAAAAAAAGATATACCCCGGAGGTCTGGAGTCCAATCAACAGGATCCCTTTCTTCCCCTTTTATATACTATACAATCGGTTTATCTTCATTATAATTACAAAATGATAATTACAAAAGGGTAAAAAATCCTTTATTTTTGCAACCCAATCGCTCTTTTGATTTTGGAAAAAATTAGATTCTCTTTATCAGTATACTATTTCTTCTACACATCCATCTCCAATTTCTACATATAAAATAATATAATTAGGATTTTTTTTTTATAAAAAAAAAAAGAATAAGAATCAATGATTCACTCACAGGAAAACCCTTTCCCTCCCCGCATTGGGCACTAATCTATTTTTAACGTCTAATTAGATCGGGTAATTATTCAAATTAAGAATATAAGCTCGTTGCTTTTTGTTTTACTAGAATTAGGAATTAGGGCTATAGAACTCTATCCATTTATTCACTAGACCCAAATTAAATGTGAATTTATTTTGTCCCCTTCCAAAAATAAAAACAATATTTTATAACTTAAAACAATCCTGTAAGGATAAATTCAAAGTTCTATTTTATTACGACATGCTGTTTTTTCCTTCATTACCTTTTTTTTTAGGATCAGTCGCGGTCCTCTAGACTCTACCAATAGTCTGGACGAATTCGTTGCTTCATCCAAATGTGTAAAAGATCATAGTCGCACTTAAAAGCCGAGTACTCTACCATTGAGTTAGCAACCCGGATAAATATATAGATACGATATAGATACGATCGAAAAAAATTAATTGGATTGTCCTGCGGGACCTTGTCAAAATAAAAACCTTGACCCATTTTTTTTTTCATTTTCATTAATAAAATACGTCTTGTCTGACAGTAAATCTGTCAACACATCATTTGACAGATGTGAAGGAAAAATTAATATAATATGGGGTAGGGATAAACAGACCCATTTATCTATGATTGAATTATATTTGTTCAATACGTCATTGTCAATATGAATAGAATGCTCATAAAACAAATTAAATAAATCAAATAAGGTCTTGCGTTGGATTGGCACAACATAAATAATAAATTTGAATGAAAAAAAGACGGGTTAGAGAAAAATCTCGAGTTCATTTAATCAATAGAGGTACAATAAGCAAAATTTACCCGTCTTTGCTGGTAAATTAAAATTCCACAAGAAAAAACTAAATAAGTATGAATAGACTAAGAAAAGATAAAATTCTGTGTAAATAATTACACAAAGATGGATGCTAGTTACCCTCTTTTTTTTTTTTATTTAATATTTTTACTTTAGATACTTTAATTTAAATTTAATTAATTTAAAATTTAATGAATTAAATAAAATAATTAAATTAACAATTAATTCGAGATTCCTTCTTTAAATAATTCTGCCCTCCTTAAAATATCATGAACAGTGACTGTGGGTTGAGCGCCATTTTCAAGGAAATATAGAATAGCGGGGACATTTGAATAGGTTTGATTCTTTATCGGATCGTAAAAACCCACTTTTCGAAGATCTCTTCCGTCTCTTCGGGATCGAACATCAATTGCAACGATTCGATAGATGGCTCATTGGGATAGATATAAATAAACAATGCCCCCCCTAGAAACGTATAGGAGGTTTTCTCCTCATACGGCTCGAGAAAAAATGATTCTCATTTCTGTATATAATAGCAAATGGATCCATAAAATCATGAATTAGACTATGATTTAAGTGGCTTTTTCTTCTTCCTTACGTAAGAAAAAGAGATCTCATTCGTACTCATAACTCAAGTCGAATAATTCTGAAAGAGTTCAAAGGGAAATCTTTAGACATTTATTTTATTGAGTCGTCTCTAACCTCTTTTGTTTGTCTCGCCTCGAATTTTATTCCGCATTTTGATCCAATTGTTGAGACAATTGAAAATAATCTTTCCTTGTTCCGGAATCCTTTATCCTTGCTTTGTGAAATCATTGGGTTTAGACATTACTTCGGTGATCCTTACTCCTTTCAAAACGGCAGCAACATACCTTTTGTTTGTTTTTTCTTACTATGGAAAAAAAATACGAACAATTGATTCCCCTGTAATACACTTTTGTTGATCGAAATAGTTTTACCAATTCCGACAAATCTTACTTTATTTCAAACTTGTTTGAATTTTAACCTTATTTCGATTTATATATGGATTATATATGGAGGATATACTTACAAAGTTGGTTCAACTTATTGGTTTTGATTGTCACTAACCCTAGATTCTTCCCCCCACTAAATGAAATGAATCAATACTTTCTGCTCGAGCTTCATCATGTACTATTTAGATTAGAACCCAACACAAATTAGGTTCCTAGTAGAACAGAACAAAATATGTCGAGCCAAGAGCATCTTCATTCTTATAGAAAATGGTGGATGTAAGAATCCACAGTCGATCATGTCCTTCAAGTCGCACGTTGCTTTCTACCACATCGTTTCAAACGAAGTTTTACCATAAAATTTCTCTAATTTAATTTCGAACCGATATGGAATTGATTCAATATGAAATCATGAATAGTCATTGGCTCAACCGGTATATCTGGGTATATATTATATAGTATATATTATATATATATATACATATATATATATAGCCTATAGCCGGTACGAGAGTATAGTCCATTATAGTCTATATTATCTATCTATAGTACCTATTTATCTATATCTATAGATAAATGAGTACTATAGATAGATTAAGTATTTTCGGAGAAGGCTCAGCAAGGATCTCATTTTTCTCGAATAAATAAATTATAAATCTCAAAGAAAGGCCCTTAATGGATTCCCAATCCTGGAATAAAATAAATTTTGAATCAAATAAACTATTCCAATGATCCACGATTTGGAAGTTTCTCGATAGTATCGATTTCTCACACTTCTTCGAGTATCAAAGATTTAAAAATTAAGTAAAACAAAAAAAAATAAAAATATGTATTTCCAACCGCATTTGACACTTGATTATGTTTGTAAGAAACTAAATAAATTCTTAAGAATCATTCTTAAGAATTAAGAATTCAGAACGACAGATTGTTCGTTCTATTTAATTTAACATTAACAATTTTCTGTTTAATGTTGGATAAATTTGGATACATTGTGATCCAATTTGCCCGTTTCTGGTAGAAACGATCTGGGACGGAAGGATTCGAACCTCCGAGTAACGGGACCAAAACCCGTTGCCTTACCGCTTGGCCACGCCCCATTTTGATTTCTATTCGACACTAATAAACACTAATACACTAATATTATACACTAATATTAGCGAATATAATATATAATTATATAATATGAGTATTGGTTATTCGTTAATTCTAGCCCAAATACCTATGTGATATGTTATTGCTAGAATTCTATACATGTAGATATAGAATCAAAAAATGAATTGATCATTATATGGAATTCAATTAAGATATTGTATGAAAGTATAAGTCTTTGTATTCTCATTTGAATGAGAATTGAAAGAGGGATTTTTGATTTTGGAGAGTTCAATCAAAGAAAAAAAAAGGCATGCCAAAAAATCCTTTTTTTTTTTTTTTACCTTATATTTTTTTATATAAATTTTATATTATATAAATTTATATTATATAAAATAAAGTAACTCAATCAAAATAAAATTATCTAATTCATAAGAACGAAATGTTTGTTATGCTTAATATCTTTAGTTTCATCTGTATCTGTCTTAATCCCACCCCTTGTTCGAGTAGTTTTTTCTTCGCCAAATTGCCAGAGGCTTATGCCTTTTTCAATCCACTCGTAGACGTTATGCCCATTATACCTGTACTCTTTTTTCTCTTAGCCTTCGTTTGGCAAGCTGCTGTAAGTTTTCGATGAAATCTTTAATATTCTACTAAATTCGTTATTTTTTTGATAAAAAAAAAGATTCTAAAAATTGATAAGATCAGATAAGTCTTATATTATAAACCCTCGATTCAAAAATGGAAATTTTATATATTGAATAACCGTAGCAATGAATGGCATTAAATTTTGATCAATTTATTTCCCTCGTTCTGTTCTGACCTTCCGGTGAAGAAAGACTTTATTAGGTCTTCCACAATACCTAATTGTGGATATAACAAGAAAATTTTGATTACGAAGGAACCAGAATCTTATTCCAAAGAAATTCGTTAAAATTACTTTTTT